GCTAACGTAGCTTACACAAAGCATGACACTGAAGATGTTAAGACGAGTCCTAGAAAACTCCGTCGGCACAAAGGTTTGGTCCTGACTTTACTATCAATTTTAGCCTAATTTATACATGCAAGTATCCGCATCCCTGTGAGAATGCCCTACAGTTCCCTACTGGGGAACAAGGAGCTGGTATCAGGCACAATAACCTAAAGCCCACAACGCCTTGCTCATAGCCACACCCTCAAGGGGTCCCAGCAGTAACAGACATTAAGCAATAAGTGAAAACTGACTTAGCCCAGGGCTAACAGGGTCGGTAAATCTCGTGCCAGCCACCGCGGTTATACGAGAGACCCAAATTGATTGACACCGGCGTAAAGAGTGGTTATGATTTATTAACAGATAGAGCCAAATGCCCTCAAAGCTGTTATACGCATCCGAAGGTAAGAAGACCAACTACGAAAGTGGCTTTACAATATCTGACCCCACGAAAGCTGTCACACAAACTGGGATTAGATACCCCACTATGCTCAGCCTTAAACTATGATATGAATTTTCCCCAACTATCCGCCCGGGGACTACGAGCGAAAGCTTAAAACCCAAAGGACTTGGCGGTGCTTAAGATCCCCCTAGAGGAGCCTGTTCTGGAACCGATAACCCCCGTTCAACCTCACCCTTTCTTGCCGTTCCCGCCTATATACCACCGTCGTCAGCTTACCCTGTGAAGGCCTAGTAGTAAGCAAAATTGGCACGCCCCAAAACGTCAGGTCGAGGTGTAGCGAATGAAAGGGGAAGAAATGGGCTACATTCCCTAGCAAAGTGTATACGGACAGCATGCTGAAACGCGTACTTGAAGGAGGATTTAGCAGTAAGCACAAAATAGAGCGTTGTGCTGAAACTGGCCCTAAAGCGCGCACACACCGCCCGTCACTCTCCCCAAAAACATGTTATGATTAAATCACCACAAAATACAGGGGAGGCAAGTCGTAACATGGTAAGTGTACCGGAAGGTGTACTTGGAAAAGCCAGGGCATAGCTTAATACAGTAAAGCACCTCCCTTACACTGAGGACTCGCCCGTGCAAATCGGGCTGACCTGATACCATATAGCTAGCCTTATAACTTAAATACAACATACAACCACTAATAACCCCTACGACCCTATAAAGTCTAAAACAAACCATTTTTCCCCCCTAGTATAGGAGATAGAAAAGGACACTAGAGCGATAGAAAGAGTACCGCAAGGGAATGCTGAAAGAGAAATGAAATAACCCAGAAAGTACCAAGCAGCAGAGATTATGACTCGTACCTTTTGCATCAGGATTTAGCCAGCAACCCCAAGCAAAGAGCCCTTCAGTTTGAACCCCCGAAACTAAGCGAGCTACTCCAAGACAGCCTATAATAGGGCACACCCGTCTCTGTGGCAAAAGAGTGGGGAGAACTTTGAGTAGAGGTGAAAGACCTACCGAGCCTAGTTATAGCTGGTTGCCTGGGATTTGGATAGAAGTTCAGCCTCCCACCTCTTTTTCCCCACACTTTCACATCACCAAGTTGGCTGAAAAGAAGCTGAGAGAGTTAATCAAAGGGGGTACAGCCCCTTTGATAAAGGAAACAACTTTTTTCAAGAGGATAGAGATTATAATATTAGACTGTATGCTTAGGTGGGCCTGAAAGCAGCCACCCCTATAGAAAGCGTCATAGCTCAAGTATAGCCTTCCCCCGATCCCTATAAGTTATCTTATTCCCTTAAGCATACCAGGCCCTTCCATGCCAGCATGGAAAAGATAATGCTAGAATGAGTAATAAGAGGACCCCCTCTCCCGGCACAAGTGTAAATCGGAACGGATACCCCGCCGAGCTTTAACGTCCCCAACCAAAGAGGGCAATGTATGGAAGACTAAATAACAAGAAAATCCACCAAACCCGGACCGTTAACCCCACACTGGTGTGCTCCTCGGGAAAGACTAAAACGAAGAGAAGGAACTCGGCAAACACATAAAGCCTCGCCTGTTTACCAAAAACATCGCCTCTTGCACACAATGAATAAGAGGTCCAGCCTGCCCTGTGACTATAAGTTTAACGGCCGCGGTATTTTAACCGTGCGAAGGTAGCGTAATCACTTGTCTCTTAAATGGGGACCTGTATGAATGGCAAAACGAGGGCTTAGCTGTCTCCTCTACCCAGTCAATTAAATTGATCTCCCCGTGCAGAAGCGGGGATTAAAACATAAGACGAGAAGACCCTATGGAGCTTTAGACGCTAGAACAGACTATGTTAAGTGACCTCACACAGGTTGAAAACAAAGTATTTACCTGCTCCAATGTCTTCGGTTGGGGCGACCACGGGGCACTAAAAAACCCCCACGCGGAATGGAAGCAAGACCTTCTACAACTAAGAGCCCCAGCTCTAATAACAGAAATTCTGACCATGAAGACCCGGAATGACCGATCAACGGACCGAGTTACCCTAGGGATAACAGCGCAATCCCCTTCTAGAGACCCTATCGACAAGGGGGTTTACGACCTCGATGTTGGATCAGGACATCCTAATGGTGCAGCCGCTATTAAGGGTTCGTTTGTTCAACGATTAAAGTCCTACGTGATCTGAGTTCAGACCGGAGTAATCCAGGTCAGTTTCTATCTATGGTATGGCCTTTTCTAGTACGCAAGGATCGAGAGGGCGGGGCCTATGTTAAAGACATGCCCCACCCTTACCTGATGAGCGCAACTGAAATAGGCAAGAGGGCTTACCCTTGTGCCCGAGATAATGGCATGTTGGAGTGGCAGAGCCCGGTAAATGCAAGAGGCCTAAGCCCTTTTCACAGAGGTTCAAATCCTCTCTCTAGCTATGGTACTAACAACCCTTGTCGCTAACCCCCTCGCACTCATCGTACCCATTATACTAGCCGTCGCATTTCTCACCTTGATTGAGCGAAAGGTCTTGGGCTACATGCAACTTCGCAAGGGGCCTAATACTGTTGGCCCCTATGGCTTACTGCAACCCCTCGCTGACGGGGTGAAACTTTTTATTAAAGAACCAGTGCGGCCTTCTACTTCGTCCCCACTTATGTTTCTATTCATACCCGTCCTCGCCTTGACCCTCGCCCTCATGTCATGAGCACCCATGCCTCTCCCCCATCCCATTGTTAACTTAGACCTGGGACTTCTTTTTATTCTGGCTTTATCCAGCCTCACCGTCTACTCCATCCTCGGCTCAGGCTGGGCATCCAACTCAAAATACGCCCTTATCGGGGCCCTTCGAGCTGTCGCTCAAACCATCTCCTATGAGGTCAGCCTAGGCCTGATTTTACTCAGCACTGTTATTTTCGCCGGAGGCTTCACCTTACAGACCTTTAACGTCACGCAGGAGCCCATATGACTCATTTTACCAGCCTGACCCCTAGCTGCAATATGATACATCTCCACTTTAGCCGAAACTAACCGGGCCCCCTTTGACCTTACTGAAGGCGAATCCGAACTAGTCTCAGGATTTAATGTAGAATACGCAGGCGGACCCTTCGCCCTCTTCTTTTTGGCGGAGTACACTAACATCCTACTAATGAACACCCTCTCCGCTACCCTCTTCCTGGGCGCCTCCCACTTACCCGCAATCCCAGAGTTAACCACGGTCAACCTCATAACCAAAGCGGCTCTCCTGTGCATTTTATTCCTGTGAGTACGAGCCTCATACCCCCGATTCCGTTACGACCAACTCATGCACCTCATTTGGAAGAGTTTTCTCCCCCTAACATTAGCCTTAGTCATCTGACATCTCTCCCTTCCCATCGCATTCGCAGGACTGCCCCCCCAACTATAATGTGGGAGTTGTGCCTGAGCTAAAGGGTCACTTTGATAGAGTGAATAACGGGGGTTAACCTCCCCCCAACTCCTTAGGAAAACGGGGCTCGAACCCGATCTGAGGAGATCAAAACTCCTAGTGCTTCCTTTACACCACTTCCTAGTAGAGTCAGCTAATTAAGCTTTCGGGCCCATACCCCGCATATGTTGGTTAAAGTCCTTCCTTTACTAATGAGCCCCTATATTATGTCCACCCTGCTCCTAGCACTAGGTCTAGGCACAACTATCACCTTTGCGAGCTCACACTGGTTGCTCGCCTGAATAGGACTAGAAATTAACACTCTTGCCATTCTTCCACTTATGGCACAGCATCACCACCCTCGAGCGGTTGAGGCAGCCACTAAATACTTTTTAACCCAAGCTACCGCCGCCGCCATGCTACTATTTGCATCCACCACCAACGCCTGGCTAACTGGGCAATGAAGCATCCAACAGATAGTTCACCCCCTACCTACCACAATGGTCATCACTGCCCTGGCACTTAAGCTCGGGCTAGCCCCCCTGCACTCCTGACTCCCCAGTGTGCTCCAAGGCCTCGATCTCACTACTGGCCTAGTCTTATCGACCTGGCAAAAACTTGCCCCCTTTGCCCTTGTACTACAGCTTCAGCCCAGCAACCCCATTATTCTCATGCTTTTGGGATTAACTTCGACCCTTGTCGGAGGGTGGGGGGGCTTAAACCAAACCCAACTACGCAAGCTTTTGGCTTACTCTTCAATTGCACACCTTGGCTGGATAGTTCTTGTACTACAATTTTCACCATCCCTCACTTTTCTAGCCCTCGTAACCTATATTGCCATGACATTTTCAACATTCTTCATATTTAAACAAGCCGGCTCTACGGACATTAACACCCTCGCCACCTCCTGAGCGAAAGCCCCTGCCCTAACTTCCATTACCCCCCTACTTCTCCTGTCTCTGGGAGGCCTCCCCCCCCTGACCGGCTTTATACCAAAGTGGCTTATTCTTCAAGAGTTAACAAAACAAGACTTAGCCATTGTCGCCACCTTAGCCGCACTCAGCGCTCTTTTAAGCCTTTACTTTTACCTCCGGCTTTCCTACGCAATAACCCTGACGATCTCCCCCAACAATTTAATAGGCACAACCCCCTGACGCCTACGCTCCCTCCACCCCACAATACCCCTCGCCATCTCAAGCACACTCACCATCCTCTTGCTCCCCTTGACCCCGGCCCTGACCATAGTACTGGCCCTTTAAGGGGCTTAGGTTAGCAATCAGACCGGGGGCCTTCAAAGCCCTAGGCGAGGGTTAAAATCCCCCAGCCCCTGTAAGGCTTGCGGGATGTTAACCTACATCTCCTGCATGCAAAGCAGACACTTTAATTAAGCTAAAGCCTCACTAGATGAGCAGGCCTCGATCCTACAAACTTTTAGTTAACAGCTAAACGCCCAAACCAGCTGGCATTCATCTATTCTTTCCCCCGCCGTCGGGGGACAGCGGCGGGGGAAAGCCCCGGTAGGCGGTAGCCTACCCCTTCAGATTTGCAATCTGATATGCTGACACCTCGGAGCTTGGTAAGAAGAGGACTCGAACCTCTATTTATGGGGCTACAACCCACCACTTAAAACTCAGCCATCTTACCTGTGGCAACCACACGTTGATTTTTCTCGACCAATCACAAAGACATTGGCACCCTATACTTGATTTTTGGTGCCTGAGCTGGGATAGTAGGCACGGCTTTAAGCTTACTTATCCGTGCCGAACTAAGCCAACCAGGCGCACTTTTAGGGGATGATCAAATTTACAACGTTATTGTTACAGCACACGCCTTCGTAATAATTTTCTTTATAGTAATGCCAATTATAATTGGAGGGTTCGGAAACTGACTTATCCCACTAATAATTGGAGCCCCCGATATGGCGTTTCCTCGTATAAATAACATGAGCTTCTGACTACTTCCTCCTTCTTTTCTCCTTCTTCTTGCTTCATCAGGAGTGGAGGCTGGGGCAGGAACTGGATGGACAGTTTACCCCCCACTAGCGGGCAACCTGGCCCACGCTGGAGCTTCCGTTGACCTAACAATTTTTTCCCTCCACTTAGCTGGCATCTCGTCGATTCTAGGGGCTATTAACTTTATTACAACGATTATTAATATAAAACCCCCCGCCGTTTCTCAGTACCAAACTCCTTTATTCGTGTGGTCCGTTTTGATCACTGCGATCCTCCTTTTACTTTCCCTGCCTGTCCTTGCTGCTGGTATCACCATACTCCTAACCGACCGGAACCTAAACACCACTTTCTTTGACCCCGCAGGAGGAGGCGACCCAATCCTTTATCAACACCTATTCTGATTCTTCGGCCACCCCGAAGTATATATTCTCATTCTCCCAGGCTTTGGAATAATCTCACACATTGTTGCTTACTACTCGGGTAAAAAAGAGCCCTTCGGGTACATAGGCATGGTCTGGGCCATAATAGCCATCGGCCTACTGGGGTTTATTGTTTGAGCCCACCACATATTTACAGTCGGCATGGACGTGGACACGCGCGCATACTTTACATCTGCCACAATAATTATCGCAATCCCTACCGGTGTTAAAGTATTCAGCTGATTAGCAACCCTGCATGGAGGAGCAATTAAATGAGAAACCCCCCTCTTGTGAGCCCTCGGCTTTATTTTTTTATTTACGGTTGGAGGCCTAACAGGGATCGTACTAGCTAACTCCTCTCTAGATATCGTGCTCCACGACACATATTACGTAGTAGCTCACTTCCACTATGTCTTGTCTATAGGAGCCGTCTTTGCCATCGTTGCAGCTTTCGTACACTGATTCCCACTATTCTCAGGCTACACCCTACACGGTACATGGACCAAAATTCACTTCGGGGTCATGTTTGTGGGAGTCAACCTGACATTTTTCCCACAACATTTCCTTGGACTGGCCGGCATGCCTCGACGCTACTCGGACTACCCCGATGCCTACACCCTATGAAATACTGTTTCCTCTATTGGGTCACTAATCTCCCTGGTAGCGGTAATCATATTCCTCTTCATCATCTGGGAAGCCTTTACAGCTAAACGTGAAATTCTCTCAGTAGAACTAGCCGCAACAAACGTAGAGTGATTGCACGGCTGCCCTCCCCCTTACCACACATTCGAAGAACCTGCATTCGTACAAGTGCAGACATACTAGCCGAGAAAGGAGGGACTTGAACCCCCGTAAGCTGGTTTCAAGCCAACCGCATCACCACTCTGCCACTCTCTTTACAAGACACTAGTAAAACGGACATTACATTGCCTTGTCAAGGCAACATTGTGGGTTGAATCCCCACGTATCTTATACATATGGCACATCCCTCACAACTCGGATTTCAAGACGCAGCTTCCCCAGTAATAGAAGAATTACTACACTTTCATGACCACGCCCTGATGATTGTCTTTCTCATTAGCACCTTAGTCCTTTACATCCTTGTTGCTGTGGTATCAACCAAGTTAACAAACAAATATATCATTGACTCCCAGGAGATCGAAATCATTTGAACTATTCTCCCAGCTATTATTCTAATTTTAATTGCACTCCCCTCTCTCCGAATCTTGTACCTGGTGGACGAGATTAACAACCCCCACCTCACCATTAAAGCCATCGGCCACCAATGATACTGAAGCTACGAATATACTGACTATGAAGACCTCGGCTTTGACTCATACATAATCCCCACCCAAGATCTGACCCCCGGTCAATTCCGACTATTAGAGGCAGACCATCGAATAATTGTCCCCGTTCAATCGCCAGTTCGAGTCTTAGTGACTGCTGAAGACGTTCTTCACTCCTGAGCGGTGCCAACCCTAGGTGTTAAAATGGACGCCGTGCCCGGCCGCCTAAACCAAACGGCATTTATTGCATCCCGCCCCGGGGTGTTTTATGGTCAATGCTCTGAGATCTGTGGGGCAAACCACAGCTTTATGCCTATCGTAGTAGAAGCTGTACCACTAGAACACTTTGAAAACTGATCATTGCAAATACTTGAAGACTCTTCGCTAAGAAGCTAAATAGGGCACTAGCGTTAGCCTTTTAAGCTAAAAAATGGTGGCCCCCAACCACCCTTAGTGAAATGCCACAACTCAACCCCGCCCCCTGATTTACCATTCTAGTCTTCTCTTGACTAGTCTTCCTAGCCGTCCTCCCCCCGAAAGTTTTAGCCCACACCTTCCCGAACGACCCAGCCCGAGAGGTCGCCCAAGCACCCCAAGCACTACCCTGATCCTGACCATGACAGTAAGCTTCTTCGACCAATTTGAAAGCCCCTCTTACCTAGGAGTACCTTTAGTAGCCTTAGCCCTGACCCTGCCTTTACTCTTCTTCCCCACCCCCACCCGCCGATGATCAAGCAGTCGTTTGCTCACCCTACAGAACTGGCTAATTAACCGGTTTGCCCAACAACTACTCTCACCCGTTAACCTGGCTGGTCATAAGTGAGCCCTCTTATTAACTTCCCTAGTTCTGTTTATTATGACCCTAAACATGCTAGGTCTACTCCCGTATACCTACACCCCCACAGCGCAGCTATCTTTAAACATGGGCCTGGCTGTCCCTCTTTGACTAGCCACAGTTATTATTGGCATACGAGACCAACCAACCACTGCACTTGGACACCTTCTTCCTGAAGGTACCCCGCCTGCCTTAATCCCAGTTTTGGTTATTATTGAAACAGTCAGCCTTTTTATTCGACCTTTAGCCCTCGGCGTACGATTAACAGCCAACCTTACAGCAGGTCACTTACTTATTCAACTTATCGCTACAGCTGCCTTTGTTTTGATCCCCCTAATACCAACTGTGGCGATTTTAACAACCACTCTGCTCGTCCTACTAACACTTCTAGAGGTCGCTGTAGCGGTGATTCAAGCTTATGTATTTGTACTTCTTTTAAGCCTCTACCTACAAGAAAACGTATAATGGCCCACCAAGCACACCCGTATCATATAGTAGATCCTAGCCCTTGACCACTCACAGGCGCAGTCGCCGCTTTACTAACAACGTCAGGTCTTGCAATCTGATTTCATTTCAACTCTACCACCCTGCTAGCCCTCGGACTACTCCTGTTGCTCCTTACAATATTTCAGTGGTGACGAGATATTGTACGAGAAGGAACATTTCTAGGACACCACACCCCCCCCGTCCAAAAAGGGTTGCGCTATGGGATGGTATTATTCATCACCTCAGAAGTGTTCTTTTTCCTCGGCTTTTTCTGGGCTTTTTACCACTCCAGCTTAGCCCCCACCCCTGAGCTAGGGGGCTGCTGACCCCCCGCCGGCATCACCCCTCTAAACCCCTTTGATGTCCCGCTACTAAACACAGCAGTTTTACTTGCCTCAGGAGTGACAGTTACCTGGGCCCACCATAGTATTACGCAGAATGAACGTAAGCAAGCGATTCACTCCCTCCTCCTAACAATTTTACTTGGCTTCTACTTTACTTTCTTGCAAGCCATGGAGTACTATGAAGCCCCTTTCACAATTGCCGATGGAGTCTACGGCTCGACGTTTTTTGTGGCAACAGGTTTTCACGGATTACACGTGATTATTGGGTCTGTCTTCCTAGCTGTCTGCCTACTCCGCCAACTTAAGCACCATTTTACCTCTGAGCACCACTTCGGTTTTGAAGCAGCTGCCTGATACTGACACTTTGTGGACGTTGTTTGACTCTTCTTGTATATTTCTATCTACTGATGAGGGTCATAATCTTTCTAGTACTAAACTTAGTATAAGTGACTTCCAATCACCTGGTCTTGGTTAAAGTCCAAGGAGAGATAATGACCCTAATGATAATGATCATCACCATCACTCTCGCCTTATCCACCATCCTGGCCGTCTTATCCTTTTGCCTCCCCCTCATGTCCCCGGACCATGAGAAGCTTTCCCCCTATGAATGCGGCTTTGACCCCCTCGGATCGGCTCGATTACCTTTCTCCCTGCGATTCTTCCTAGTCGCCATCCTCTTCCTTCTTTTTGATCTAGAGATTGCCCTCCTTTTACCCCTCCCCTGAGGAAGCCAATTGCACTCCCCCCTCCTCACATTTTCCTGAGCATCTTTGGTCCTAACCCTTCTCACCCTTGGCCTGATCTATGAGTGAATGCAAGGAGGCCTAGAGTGGGCCGAATAGGTTATTAGTTTAAGCAAGACATTTGATTTCGGCTCAAAAGCTTGTGGTTCAAACCCACAATGACCTAATGACCCCCGCCCATTTTACTCTCTCATCTACCTTTATGCTCGGGCTCACAGGGCTAGCATTCCACCGAACCCACCTCCTTTCTGCCTTACTTTGCCTCGAAGGCATGATGCTCTCTTTATTTATCGCCCTATCCGTATGAGCTATACAATTAACCACCACTAACTTTTCAGCTTCCCCTATAATCCTATTGGCCTTCTCAGCTTGTGAGGCAAGCGCGGGTCTAGCCTTACTAGTGGCTACCGCCCGGACCCATGGCACCGACCGCCTACAAAGCTTTAACCTCCTACAATGTTAAAAGTCTTACTCCCCACCCTCATACTTATCCCTACCGCTTGACTGGCCACAACCAAATGGCTATGGTTAACAATATTAGCCCACAGCCTTACAATCGCGATGGTTAGCCTAAGCTGACTAAAAAACTTGTCCGAAACAGGATGAACTTCTTTAAACCTATTCATGGCAACAGACCCCCTCTCCACCCCCCTTCTCGTTTTAACTTGCTGGCTTCTGCCTTTAATAATTGTTGCTAGCCAAAACCACATGACCCACAACCCCCTAAACCGCCAGCGAACATATATTATTCTACTAACCTCCCTCCAGCTTTTTTTAATCCTAGCCTTCAGCGCTACAGAAATTGCTATATTCTACATCATATTTGAAGCCACCTTAATTCCAACCCTAATCCTTATTACACGCTGAGGCAATCAAGCCGAGCGACTCAATGCAGGAACCTACTTTTTGTTCTACACCTTGGCAGGATCACTGCCACTCCTTGTGGCCCTCCTCTTACTACAGAACAGCACAGGTACGCTTTCTTTATTGACCCTCCAATACTCGGCCGCCTCCCCACTCTCCTCATACGGCGACAAACTATGATGAGCAGGCTGCCTACTAGCTTTCTTAGTAAAAATACCCCTGTATGGGGTACACTTGTGGCTCCCTAAAGCACACGTGGAAGCCCCAATCGCCGGCTCAATAGTGCTTGCAGCGATTTTGTTAAAACTTGGGGGATATGGTATAATACGCATACTGGTTGTCCTTGAACCACTTACTGAAAAGTTAAGCTACCCCTTTATTATTCTTGCCTTGTGGGGAGTACTCATAACGGGCTCTATATGTTTACGCCAAACAGACCTAAAGTCCTTAATCGCCTACTCGTCTGTCAGCCACATGGGCCTAGTGGTAGGAGGCATTCTTGTCCAAACCCCATGGGGCTTTTCGGGTGCTCTCATTTTAATAATTGCCCACGGACTAACTTCATCGGCCCTTTTTTGTCTCGCTAACACAAACTATGAACGAACCCACACCCGTACTATGATTTTAGCCCGCGGAATACAAATGCTTCTCCCGCTAATAACATCATGATGATTTGTTACAAGCCTTGCTAATTTGGCCCTCCCCCCCCTTCCTAATCTAATAGGAGAACTTATGATCCTGACTTCTTTACTAAACTGATCTCACTGAACAATTATCTTAACAGGAGCGGGCACACTTATTACCGCAGCTTACTCTTTGCACATGTTCCTTACAACCCAACGAGCTCTTGCCCCATCCCACATTATCGCTTTCGAACCATCCCACACCCGGGAACATTTGCTGGTAACCCTCCACCTACTACCCCTCCTCTTATTAGTTCTTAAGCCCGAGCTTGTCTGAGGCTGAGCCACTTGTAGGTATAGTTTAACAAAACGTTAGATTGTGATTCTAGAGATAAGGGTGAGACACCCTTTACCCACCGAGAGAGGCTCGCGAGCAACGAAAGCTGCTAACTTTCCCAACCCTGGTTGAACCCCGGGGCTCACTCACCAGCTTCTGAAGGATAATAGTTATCTGTTGGTCTTAGGAACCAAAGACTCTTGGTGCAACTCCAAGTAGCAGCTATGCACACAACTCCAATTATGCTCTCGTCAAGCTTACTTATTATTTTTGCACTCTTAATCTCCCCCCTACTTACCACCCTGGCCCCCCAACCCAAGGGCCCAGACTGACTCTTAGGACATGTTAAGACAGCAGTGAAACTAGCATTTTTAGTTAGCTTGCTGCCACTCTTTCTGCTCATTAACGAGGGTGCGGAAACAGTTATCACCACCTGGACCTGAATGAATGCCCTTACGTTCGATGTTAATATTAGTTTAAAATTTGATCTTTACTCGACTGTCTTTATTCCAGTTGCTCTTTACGTCACCTGATCTATTATGGAATTCGCTCACTGGTACATGCACTCAGACCCCTACGTAAACCGATTCTTCAAATACCTGCTCATTTTTCTGATCGCAATAATCACCCTAGTCACAGCTAACAATATATTCCAACTTTTCATTGGCTGGGAGGGCGTAGGCATCATATCTTTCCTTCTTATTGGGTGGTGGTACGGCCGGGCTGACGCAAACACTGCGGCCCTCCAAGCAGTTTTGTACAATCGGGTGGGTGACATCGGCTTAATTTTTGCCATGGCTTGATTAGCCACAAACGTCAACTCATGAGAAATACACCAGATGTTTTCAAGTATAACTGACACCGACCTCACACTCCCGCTGTTAGGCCTCATTATTGCCGCTACCGGCAAATCAGCCCAATTCGGACTACACCCCTGACTTCCCTCAGCCATAGAGGGCCCTACGCCGGTATCTGCCCTACTACACTCCAGCACTATAGTTGTCGCAGGGATTTTTTTGCTGATTCGTTTCAGCCCCCTAATAGAAAACAATCAAACAGCCCTCACCACGTGCCTTTGCTTAGGAGCCCTAACCACACTCTTTACAGCTGCCTGTGCTCTAACCCAAAATGATATCAAAAAGATTATTGCTTTCTCAACATCCAGCCAGCTTGGCCTAATAATAGTTACTATTGGACTAAACCAACCACAGCTTGCTTTTTTCCATGTGTGCACCCATGCTTTTTTTAAAGCGATGCTTTTCCTGTGCTCCGGCTCAATTATCCACAACCTAAACAATGAACAAGATATCCGAAAAATGGGGAGCATACATAACCTGGCCCCTCTCACATCTTCCTGCCTCACTATCGGGAGCCTTGCCCTCACGGGGACCCCCTTTTTGGCCGGCTTCTTCTCCAAGGACGCAATCATTGAGGCGCTTAACACCTCGTATATAAACGCCTGAGCCCTTACCCTAACACTACTGGCCACTTCTTTCACAGCTATCTACAGCCTTCGCCTTGTCTTCTTCGTGTTCCTAGGACCCCCCCGATTTACGTCACTTTTCTCCCCTAGTGAGGCTGACCCCGCTATGGTCAACCCTATTAAACGTCTTGCCTGGGGAAGTGTAGTGGCCGGCCTACTAATCACCTCAAGCATCCTCCCCCTTAAAACGCCTGTTATATCTATGCCACCCTTTGTAAAGTTAGCCGCTCTCTTGGTTACTGTGATGGGACTTTTAGCAGCGCTGGAACTCGCACACCTAACAAGCAAACAATTTCGCCCCACACCCAGCCTTTCCCCCCACCACTTTTCCAGTATGTTAGGCTTCTTCCCGGCCCTAGCCCACCGATTCACCCCTAAACTTAACCTGGTCTTAGGACAAACGATTGCCACCCAGGTAATTGACCAATCTTGGCTAGAAAAATCCGGTCCCCACGCGATTGTTTCAATGAACACCCCCCTGGCAGCGACCACAAGCAGCCCCCAACAAGGTGCGATCAAGACGTACCTAACCCTATTTTTACTTACACTCAGCCTTGCCGCCCTTACCTTCGTACTTTAAACTGCACGGATTGCACCGCGGCCCAGCCCCCGTGTTAACTCCAACACAACCAATAGAGTAAGCACCAGCACCCACGCACAGACCACTAGCATGGCCCCCCCAGACGAATACACCATTGCCACCCCCGCAACTTCACTGCGAAGCCCGCACAGTTCGCCAAGCTCTTCCACACCGAGCCAGGAAGACTCATACCACCCCCCCACAAACAAGTTGGACATCACCCCCACACCTAATAGATAAACCCCCATTAAACCCCCCACCGACCAGCTGCCCAACCCCTCGGGATAAGGTTCGGCAGCCAAAGCTGCTGAATACGCAAACACGACCAATATCCCACCCAAGTAAATGAGGAAAAGCACTAGAGACAAGAAAGCACCCCCATGCCACACTAACACCCCACAACCCAAACCCGCCACCATCACCAATCCTAGAGCAGCGAAGTAAGGCGAAGGATTGGAAGCGACAGCAACCAAACCCACTACTAAACCAAGAAGCAACACGGACATAAAGTAAGTCATGATTCTTACCAGGTCTTTAACCAGGACTAGTGACTTGAAAAACCACCGTTGTATTTCAACTACAAGAACCTTCAATGGCAAGTCTCCGCAAAACTCACCCGCTACTAAAAATTGTCAACAACGCGCTAGTAGACCTCCCCGCCCCATCTAATATCTCAGTGTGGTGGAACTTTGGTTCTCTACTAGGCCTCTGCTTAATTGCCCAAATTATCACGGGGTTGTTCTTAGCAATACACTATACCTCCGATATTACTACCGCCTTTTCATCCGTCGCACATATCTCCCGGGACGTCAACTACGGCTGACTCATCCGAAACATACATGCCAATGGCGCATCCTTCTTCTTCATCTGCATCTACGTACACATCGGACGAGGCTTGTATTATGGCTCGTACCTCTACAAGGGAACATGGAATGTGGGCGTAATTCTCCTTCTCCTTGTAATAATGACCGCTTTCGTGGGCTATGTCCTTCCCTGAGGACAAATATCGTTTTGAGGTGCTACAGTTATTACCAACTTATTATCTGCCGTTCCCTATGTAGGGAACACCTTGGTTCAGTGGATCTGGGGGGGCTTTTCTGTAGATAACGCCACCCTGACTCGATTTTTCGCCTTCCACTTCTTATTTCCCTTTGTCATTGTGGCCCTCACCATGGTCCACCTGCTTTTTCTTCACGAAACTGGTTCGAACAACCCCTTGGGATTAAACTCGGACGCGGATAAGATCCCCTTCCACCCATACTTCTCCTATAAAGATATCCTAGGTTTCGCGGCCATGCTTATTGCTTTGACCTCCCTTGCACTATTTTCACCTAACCTCCTCGGAGACCCTGACAACTTCATCCCCGCCAACCCACTCGTCACCCCACCACACATCAAGCCTGAATGATATTTCCTGTTTGCCTATGCAATTCTCCGCTCAATTCCAAACAAACTGGGGGGAGTCTTGGCATTACTAGCCTCAATCCTTGTCTTATTATTGGTCCCAGCCCTCCACACATCTAAGCAGCGAAGCCTGACATTTCGGCCCTGCACCCAATTTTTGTTCTGAACCCTCATCGCTGACGTCGCCATCTTAACATGAATCGGAGGGATACCCGTTGAGCACCCCTTCATCCTCATCGGACAAGTTGCCTCATTGCTATACTTCTCCCTATTCTTGGTCTTTATGCCTCTAGCTGGATGGGTGGAGAATAAGGCCCTTAAATTAGCATGCATTAGTAGCTCAAAGTCAGAGCATCGGTTTTGTAAGCCGAACGGTGAGGGTTAAAATCCCCCCTAGTGCTCAGAGAGAGGGGGATTAAACCCCCGCTACTGGCCCCCAAAGCCAGCGTTCTAGTCTAAACTACTCTCTGTAGTACTTATATACATATATGTATATACACCATACATCTATATTAACCATACATAGGATGATATAGTACATATATGTAATATCACCATATCTAGACCTAAACCATTCATATGCCACCATAATATGAAGGTGTACCAAAGACACATATAGAGGAAAGAGATAACTGTTAATTAGAAAATATATACCACGTACGATCATCTCGCCCATAAGGACTATCATTCGCAGTAAGAGCCCACCAACCAGCACAAATAAATGTTAACAGTCATTGATGGTCAGGGACAGGTATTGTGGGGGTTTCACCTAGTGAACTATTCCTGGCATTTGGTTCCTACTTCAGGGCCATTTATTGATATTATCCCTCCCACTTTCATCGACAATTACATAAGTTAATGGTGGAAATCATATGGCGAGATAACCCCCCATGCCGGGCGTTCTCTCTAGGGGGTCACTGGTTCTTTTTTTTTTCTTATCCTTTCACCTGACATTTCACAGTGCGTGTAATCTATGTTATAAGGTCGAACTCTTCTTAGGCTGCAGGGAAATGTTATCCGTGTTAAAGTTCATAACTCAAGAGTTGCATACCTCAATATCAAGAGCATAATGAGTGTAGATTTACTCGGAACTTCCTAAGATATCCCCCTGGGTGAAGGTTTATAAGCGTTAAACCCCCCTACCCCCCTAAACTCCTGACATGCCTAACGATCCTGAAAACCCCCCGGAAACAGGAAACACTCGAGTAGTTTATTTTTTTGTCCAAAAGTGCATTATTCACACTATTTCAATAGTGCATAC